AATACGCCCATAGTGACTAGGATGGATATCTCGTATCCGAAAATTAGCAGTTCGCCCTGTTAATCCGCCAGGGCCCAAATAGCTCAACTTTCTCCCATGAACGATTTGTGTCAATGGATTAGTTCGATCCAAAACTTGAGATAATGGGTGTAATCCGAAAAAGGATTCATAAGTAGTTGTTAAAGGAGTTGAAGTTACCAAATTCTGAGGAGTAGGTATCAATTTATGCCTAATTGCTCCGCCTATAGTTCCCTTAACTACATTTTCTAAACGAGCCAGAGCCAAACCGAGCTGGTCTTGTAAAAGATCCGCTACAGAGCGAATACGTTTATTTTTCAAATGATTCATATCATCAAGTGTACCCATGCCAAATTTCATCCCAATCAAATGATCGGCAGCTGCTAATATATCTCGTGGTAACAAAAATATATTGTTCTGAGGTATATTAAGATTAAGTCTCCAGTTAATATTTCGGCGACCAATCCTTCCTAATTCACACCTTTGGTGAAAGAATTTTTTTTGTAATTCCTTACATAAGGATTCAGAAAAAATTGGATCCCCACCTACACAAGAAAATTGTTGATAAAACTCCAAAATAGCATTTTCTTTTGACCCAATTTTTTTTTTCTCTTTATCGGTCAAGAAAGATAAGAAAATTTCAGGGTAGCAAACATTCTCTAAAATTTCTCTTAGATTCGAACCCATAGCTGATGATAGAACTAGAATAGATATTTTCTGTTTCCTACTCACACGAGCCCATATTCTTGCTTTTTTATCAATCTCTAATTCTAACCTGCCTCCCCAATCTGATATTATGGTGCCGGTATAGACCGAAATCCCGTTATGATCCAATTCTGACTGGTAATAGATACCAGGACTTTGCAATATTTGATTGATCACAATTCTGTATATTCCGTTTACTATAGAAGTTCCAAGGGAATTCATTAAAGGAATGTTTCCAATAAAAATTCTTTGTTCTTGCATATTCCTACTGGTTTTCCAAATTAATCCCGCGGATACATATAATTCAGAAGAATATGTAAGTGATTCATAGACAGCATCTCGTTCTTTTATCAGAGGTTCTACCAATTGATATGTTTCCACAAATAATTGAAATTCAATTTCGTGATCTATATCTTCAATTTTTGGAAATTTAGAAAGTTCTTCTATTAACCCCTGATCAATAAACCGATAAAACCCTTCAAATTGTATCTGATTTAATCCGGGTATTGTAGATATTCCCTCTTTTCCATCCCCGAGCATCTTTTTTGAATTTCCCATTTATCCGTTTATTGAAAAAATACCATCCCATCTCTCATTCTTCACCGAATCATATCCATAGAATTCGATCTAGCAATAATGGAATTTCTATTCTGTTTACTGAATCACATGAAATTTTATCCAACTCCAAGATATATGGAATGTATGAAATACGTATGAACGGAGACTAGATTCAATTGGAATTTTTTATAAGAAAGAGATCCAAATGGAACAGAATTGAGAAATACCACTGGAACTTATGGAGTTTTGTAAAGACTAGAAAAAAAGTAATTTCATTTTCACCTATGATATTACATATTCCAATTCGATTGCATACCATTAAAAAATGTATTCGTGCTTGGATCTGTTCGAGCAGATAAATATATAATAAATAGAAAACTTTTTTTTTTACCACTTTACTTTTTCATCTATTTGTACTTCATTGTTCAAAAAAAGTATTTGCAGAAAAGAGTTTTACCTATTTTGAATAGAGTATCATTGAATTGAAGTAGGTAAGAAAACTTGTGTTTTTTTAGTTATTAAAATTTTTTTATTATTAAAATAAAAAAGAATGCACAGATAAGATATATACGTCTCTTTTTCTTCTTTTATTGGGGTACAGTTCTATTTGGGACAGCACATGCTGTGCTCTATCAAAAATTAAACTTTCTCTTCAATGTATTTGATGAAAAATTGAAATACAAAAATTTATTGAGAATTACTCCTCAAAAGCATCCCTAGAGAGATAAAAAAACCCATTATAGAGCTATAGCTCTATAACACAACGTAACGTATGTTCTGATTCTGGGGTTTACATATACTCATCATTACTGTTATAATTGAAATTGAAGAAGATTTATTTTTCTTTTTAATTGAAAAAAATCAATATAGATTAGTTATAAATACATTTCTAATGATTTGCTTTTATTATTAGAAATAAAAAAATGTAGATTTTAATTCAAAAATGGTCATGAATTTACAGTCAATAGTTAATGGTTCTGATTTATACTGGATTCTTCTATATTTTGTGACTTAAAATATATATATTTTTTTCGGAGTTGAAAAAAAAAGATAAAATTTGAATCTAGTTTCTATCGTTTTGGCGGCATGGCCGAGTGGTAAGGCGGGGGACTGCAAATCCTTTTTCCCCAGTTCAAATCCGGGTGCCGCCTCAACAACAGACTTGAAATCCCCTATTATAACAAACGTAGGAAAAGACTCTTTATACTTTCTTTATCGTGATTCTAAGCCCCTGGCTCTCGCGGTTCCCATTCTCTAACCTAAAGTTTTGCCTATCAGATTCAAGGAAAACTTAAAGTAGTGGGGGGAAATCCGTAAATCTTTACTTTCCACTACTAAATTTAGTTCCACTTACTGAGTCTTCAATTAGATTGGGTAGCCAGAGGGGGAATTAAATTAATAGTTTTGAAAAGGACCTAAGATACTTTGGATACAGACTAATGAAAGTCTCGGAATGCTCAGACATTCAATCAATATTAGATTAGATGAAGAATTGCCTTTCATTTTACTTCAAAAAAAAAAAACGATAAAAGAAATAAAAAACCTTATTCTTTCTACATGTGAGTCAGATTCCTTGGATACTTCGAAAAGTGTCTGTTTACTTGTGTTTACATCTTGTCGATTCTACTAGAAATTCTATAATAAGAATAACATAACTCATTATAAGAATAAGATAAGTGGATTTTTTGGAGTAGTTCATCAACGGTGACCAAATACCTCTCCCTTTTTTTGACTCTGTACCAGTGATTTCACTATTATTAGTGAACAATAATGGAATAGTTTCTTCATATTCATAGAAATAGGGGACAGAATTCACATGGATATAGTAAGTCTCGCATGGGCTGCTTTAATGGTAGTTTTTACATTTTCCCTCTCTCTCGTAGTGTGGGGAAGAAGTGGACTCTAGAAGTACTCCTAATTGCGGTAATAATCAAACTTTATCAACCTGTATCAATTGTTTTCGTTTTATAGACCGTTCGGCAATTTTTTTTTAAGATTTTTTTTAGAAATTGGATTTCTGTTTTGTTTTATTGACTCATTTTCTATTTTTATATCAGGGTTTACACGGTTAACCATTCATGGGGTAACCCCTTTTCGAAATCTAAAGAAGTTTCCATCGAATTAGGATTATCTGTATTAAATGGATCAAACAAACAAATGAAATTGAGAAAGTATGTACATACATTTCATATTCTATTTATATTGATAAAAAAAAAATATATATATAGGTGGATTCCTTTATATTAAGATATTTCACTTGTACTTTATACATTACAATAACCATAATGGCTAGTATGGTAGAAAGAGATCTCTTTCTACCATACTAGCGGGCTCCTTAGGATACTACTACTACTGAGTCTAAGGCATTCCTTTCATTTAAGACGAGAAATTGAAATCCTTTTTTTTCATTGATAGTAAAATTGTATTCAAATTAATCATTTTGACTAACCGTTTTTACGTAAATTATAAGCAAAAAAGCAGTAGGAACGAGAATGAAGAGTGCAGTAGCAATAAATGCAAGAATATTTACTTCCATAATTTAATCGTTTATTATTATTATTATTTTTTTTTTTTTTTTTTTTTTATCTCGGGATTTAATCCCATAGAGATGAGAAATCTTTCGCTTGTAAATTCACTCAGATGAATTAGATTTCGATGATATCGAATGAAAGAAATATCATGAATAACAATATCGAAGCTATGAAATCGACTCATCGTCAAGAATTTAATAGTATAACATAGGAAGATCCTTTATCCACACCGAATACATAATGAGATACCTGATCCAATCAAAAAAATATTTATTTATTATTCTTTTTCCCCGCTTTCTTTTCTACAACCTAGTACTTTACTTTACTTGTACAATCATCTGATGAAGTATCATAAAAAACCCTTTCTACTTCGATTGTTTACAAAAAGATTTTATAAAGAACCTTAAATAAACAATAGAAATCAAATAGAGAAAACAAGTACGAAGTTCAATTTGAAATTTTAAAAAATTTTTAAGAGTCTATCGTCTTTTTGGAAAACAAATAAGGGGAGTGTGATAAAGACGAGTCCCAGTAAAAAAACTAAAATATTCCAAAAAATTAACTAAATTAAATTAAAATTAAATTATTAAATTTTCTTACGAGTTTTTTCTTCAACATCGACTCTAATCTTTAAAAAGAGCATATTCATTAGGGAAGACTAATTTTATCTTTTTTTTTCAATATCCTCTTTCCTTAGTTGGATTCGAACTTTTTTCAATTCCTTGACTTCATAGAAATAAAAGTATACATAGGTACTCTTGGCAAACGTATTATACGCCATCCTATTACATTTTCCTACACGAGTTAATGGGAGATCAATTGCCAAAAAGCAGAAACCCCGTACAGTATCTCTTTCTTGAATGCTCTCAATAATTATCCTAATTTACATATGTCTCTCTACCATCAATTGGTGCTAGTTAAAATAATGGAAATACCCCTTTCTTTTGCTTGATGAAAAAAAAAAAAAAAAAGATAAATGAAACCATTTTGATACCCTTGCCCAGAAACAAAAAGGGGAGTTGATGTCTTTTTTTATTGAATTCGCCGGGACTGACGGGGCTCGAACCCGCAGCTTCCGCCTTGACAGGGCGGTGCTCTGACCAATTGAACTACAATCCCATGGAAATCAAGTGGGCAGCTTACATATTCCTTCTTATGATTTCATTTTAATAATTTCAATTTGAGATT